ATACGACTGATGCCGATAATGCTTTTTCCTTCGTTGATTCTTTCGATAGATCACGAGACTCAGATTGCAAATAATAAGAAATCTAGAAATTATAACTAGAAAGTAAGATAAGACAATTATTTAATATTGATCAAAAAAAAGATGTATAAAAAAAGATAATTGGTTCTATGTAAATTCCATAGATTATCTTTATATTTACATATATCAAGATAATATTGTAGATTGATCGACACGAAGCCCCTGTCTTTATTATTTATTATAAAGTAAAACTTTATACACTACACTAACACTAATAAATAGTATGGTAAGAAAGAAATATCTATTTCTTTCTTACTATACTCTTACGATACTATAGTATCGGATCTGATAGAATACTGTCGATTCTAGTCCGCTCATTTCATTTAAGACGCCAAATTGGAGTCATTTTCCTTTTTTTATTCAATCTTTGATAAGAACTCAGAAGTCAATTTAATTCAAATTAATTAATCCTTTTTATTTTTATTTTGACTTTCTGTTTTTACATAAATGATAAGCAGAAAAGCAGTAGGAACTAGAATGAACAATGCAGTAGCAATAAATGCAAGAATATTTACTTCCATAATCTCATCTTTTTTTTACTTCACAATAACTCGGGATTTAATCCCATAGAGATGATAAATCTTTCGCCTGTAAATTCAATGAATTATCTCTCAATGATCTTGAATCGGATCAATATCATGAATAACTGAGCTATCAAATCAATTCGTCGTCGCGAATTGAATAGTATAACATAGGAAGATCTTTTATCCATACTGAATCCAAAATAGGATTCCCGATCCAATCAAAAATTACTTTTGAATGAAAGATATTTTTTCAACTTCACATTATAAGTTGAGGTTACACAAACAAAACCGGAGTCAGAAGGGGATACTTTTTAAGTTGGAAAAGTATTCTATCAAGGGAATTCTGTTAAATTAATTTTGTATTGTACAAGAAAGGAATTCCATTTTTGTATGTACGCTTGAGAAACATAGAGTACAGAGTCCTCTATTCCATTGAAAAAGCAGATTCAGTATCTCTTGGAATACTGACTATAGTGCTTCCATCAATTGTACAAATCTACATATGTCTTTCTACTACCAACCAGTACTAGTTGAACTAGTTGAAGTAACGAAAACCCCCCTATTTGTTTTTGTTTGATGAGAAAGGCGAAACGAAAAGGGAAAGAAAAAAGAACCCCCACCGGGGAATGAAATTTTTATTCTGGTTCCCCTGTTGATATAAAAAGGAAAGATTATTGATGTACTTATTGAATCTGTCGGGACTGACGGGGCTCGAACCCGCAGCTTCCGCCTTGACAGGGCGGTGCTCTGACCAATTGAACTACAATCCCAGGGAAATAAGAAGAAGGGATCTAGCATAAATTTTGATTCTTTTTTATTCTTATTCCTCCGTATCGGGTATTTATGAAGGACAGGGGGGTTATACCATCTCATGGTATATTGGCGAATTGTTGGGCCGAGCTGGATTTGAACCAGCGTAGACATATTGCCAACGAATTTACAGTCCGTCCCCATTAACCGCTCGGGCATCGACCCAGACCCAAGAAGAGACCATTCGGGGTTTATTGGTAATACATGATATAATAAACTTCCCTTTGTAGTACCCTACCCCCAGGGGAAGTCGAATCCCCGTTGCCTCCTTGAAAGAGAGATGTCCTAAACCACTAGACGATGGGGGCATATTTGCCCAACGTCGTCCATCGTTGCTCATTGTAAGAATAGGTTCTTAAAATTGTCAATAAAGCCGACCAATATGATTAGATCCAAGGAATCTTTCCGTTTTTCATCATTTAAAATGAAAATTTTATACAAATTTTTGATAAGCCCTTTCATATTTATTTTATAAATCATTCATTCGATTCGCTATTGTATATACATATACAATATACAAAATTTATATTAAAACATTATTCTATTTTATTTTTAATTTTATTAGAATAAGAAAATAAGAATATTTCATAGAATTTATTAATTTCTATTATTATTTATTAATTTCTATTATTAATAGAAATTAATAGAAATAGAATAGCTATAATAAATTAATAAAAGGAAAAGGACTATGAATTCATATTAATAAAAATATATATAGATATATAGAAATAATACGGAAGATAGGATTCTTTCAGGGAGGCGGTTGGCACGTCAGAAAATAAAAAAAAAGGGGGGGGGACTCCCACTACGGAAATTAACAAACAAAAAAAAAATAAGAGAAAAGGGATCAAGAAGTTATCGAAAAATTTTTATATTCCTATAAGAATTTAGTTCAGGGACAAATAGAATATATTCATCACATGCTTCGATGAAATTTATTGAATATATATCTATGTCGAATAGATAGGTGTACGTGTATCAATCAAACGAATTTCGTTTTGATGAGTACCATTTCCACTTCATTCAATAAAAGAAAAGCAATTAGGATCGGTTTTGAAACAATTCATTGCTAGACTTGATATATAAAT